ATTTATTTGCTGAATAGACAGATTGATAGAAAAAATCATGACTATACTTAACAATAAAACACTCTGAAAAGCCCACATACGACGAAGACTCTTTGTTGCCGTCGGGAAAAGAAGAAGTCCTAGCCCTATTAACATAGGAACTGGAAGTGGAAGAAAAGGTATTATCCACGCATATTGATATGTCTGTTCCATAAAAAAAATTTTTATTCTTAATTAATTGTTTCCGATTCACCGGATCTTGCCTATTTCGAAAAAAGTTAATAAAAAATCAAGATATGCACTAACTTATTGAATCATTTTATATTAGTATTTATTCTGAGTCTTTTAAAAATCGTTCAAAAAAAAAAAAAAGAAGTTATAATTGGTCAACTTATATACCCAAGTGACATATAAAAACGAATACTGATAATAGTAAAATAACAATAGAGCAAGGATCTAAATTTAAGCTAAAAAGAGTACTTTATCCTGATATGAATTATATGATTAACTAAGAGCATCGGTCTAATGAAAAAAAACCTTGATTTTAGTTAGTTTATTCCAACTCATTAACTAATTCATTATGGGATTGCTTTTCAATCAAAACAATTTATTAGTAAAGTTATTAGTAAAGTTTAGAAGATTATAGATCTAAAATGAACTTTTTTGATCGATAAAGAATAAAAAATGACTGAGATATTTTTTATGAAACCACGTATCCTTTAACAGATTTATTAATAGTCTCGTTCAAATTTTCAAATTGAAGGTTTATTGTTTTCTCAAGTTTGACTAAAAAAAGACTCAATTTTTCAGTCAAAAGTTTATAATCCTTTGAGGGATTTTATTCTATGTAAATAAAGTATAGAATGAGTAAAATAAGGGTCTTTTAGGTTCTTTATTGATTTTATTAAGTTTGATTTAGTAGATTATAAAGAGATAACTTTGAGAGATAAACAACGAGAACTAAAAGTTCCAAACCAAAATGTTTGGATTTACTAATAGCGTATGGAATCAAAATTTTGTTATTTTGAGTCATTTTTTATAAAATTTTCCCCGATCTTTGACATATCTAAATCTAAATTTCTTTTTTATGAAAAGAATCTTATTTAGACAAAAAATAGATATAGATAATGAATAAGAAAAAAGAATTCGTTTTGAACAATAGATGTCTTTCACATCCAACTATAACAACGAGTAACTTTAAAATGGCAGTTCCAAAAAAACGTACTTCGATATCAAAAAAGCGTATTCGTAAAAATATTTGGAAAAGGAAAGGATATGGGGCGTCGTTAAAAGCTTTGTCATTAGGGAAATCTCTTTCTACCGGTAATTCAAAAAGTTTTTTTGTACGACAAACAAATAAGTCCTAAAATATAAGTCCTAAAATATCGGAATAATCAGAATGGATTTTACTAAAAAAAAAAAAAAAAAAAAAAAAGTCTCAGTAATTTGTTAATATCAAAGTTAATCTAAAATGAACAATTGGCAGTCCCTATTCTAATCAATATGAAATAGACCCTTCATTTTAGAAAAGAATTCTTCTGTTTTCGGAAAAAAGAAGAATCAAGAAAAAAATACAAAATTTTTTCTTTCTTTTTAGTATATTTTCACTCAAATTTTGGTGGTGGGGAGTCTTCTTTTCCCCATCGACCTTTACAATTACAAGAATGAAAAATTTTTCTGTTTTTCGGGAAGGCCAGATATAAGATTTTTAGTTCAAATTAATGACGTGTTGAAACTAATTCATTCCGTGTTAAAAATTTTTGAATAACTTTCTGACTTCTTAATTTATTTATTACTTAATTTATATTTATTTATTTCTTAATTTATTTATTATATGTTAATTTATTTACGATATGGATATGTAATGAGTTTTCTATATATCGATATCTCCAATTTTCAGTCCAATCAAAAAAAGAACTTAATTTGTGCACTATTTTGTACAAAAAATGTGTCAATTTGGAGTAATCTAAAATAGACATATTTTCAATTCATTGAAAAAATTTTTTTTTCAATTTATGAAATTAGATAAACCATAAAGAATGACAAAAAAAGTAAATAAAATTAAATAAAATGAAACTAATGAACCTTCAAATTGACTTTTGAACTCATTTTTTTATCATTTACTAATTGAATCTTTACTAAAAAAACTGATTTGGTTGAATTGACTTGTTCAATCTCGATCTCGACGATTGAATATAAATAGGCTATTATGAGTTCGAGCAAGCCGCTATGGTGAAATCGGTAGACACGCTGCTCTTAGGAAGCAGTGCTAGAGCATCTCGGTTCGAGTCCGAGTGGCGGCATGCCATCTTCTAAAAGATATCCAATAGATCCTATAATAAAAAAAAATTCCCATTTCTTTTTCTTAATTAATATAGGGGATCCCCCCCGCCCTTTTTCATTTTTATGATATTTTCAACTTTAGAGCATCTATTAACTCATATTTCTTTTTCTATTGTTTCAATTGTAATTACACTTCATTTGATAACCTTATTGGGCAATGAAATAATAAAACCATATG